ACTGATTACGACCAGAAAACAAATGAATTTGAAAAAAAACCATTATCAAGAGAAATTGTTGATTTCTTAACTTTCATCAGTCAATTTGTTAGAGAATCGGGATCCACCAATTTTAACGGGGAGGGGCCTTTTTTATTTTCAGAAGGAAGAAGAAATTTCAAAAAGGGAGCAAAGTTCCAATATTTATTAAGTGAAATTGCAACTGATGCTAACAGAAAAGCGATTAGAATAAAAGAAATCAGTAAAAAAGTCCCTCGACGGTCATACAAATTAATCACCGAATTAGAACAACAATCGGGAGAACATCAAGAAGACGTACCAGTAGATCATCAAATTCGTTCAAGAAAAGCCAAACGTGTAGTAATTTTTACTGCTACCAAGGAGAATACGGATTCTAATACTACGGATACTAATCCGACCGATCAAACAGATGAAATGGCTTTGATACGGTATTCACAACAATCCAACTTTCGGCGAGATTTAATCAAGGGTTCCATGCGGGCTCAAAGGCGTAAAATAGTAATTTGGGAATTGTTTCAAGCAAATACGCATTCCCCCCTTTTTGGGGACAGATTCAAAGAACCCTCCCCTTTTTCTTTTGATACCCCCCGGTTGATTAAATTACTTTTTCAAAATTGGGTGGGGAACGAGGAAGCATTCAAAATGTTAGAATATACAGAAGAGCAAATAAAAAGAGAAGAACAAAAAGAGAAGAACAAAAGACAGGAGAAAGCGCGAATAGAAATAGCGGAAGCCTGGGATACCATTCCATTTGCGCAAGTAATAAGGGGTTGCATGTTAGTAACTCAATCTATTTTTAGAAAATATATTCTATTACCCTCATTCATAATTGCGAAAAATATTGGACGTATATTCCTATTGCAACTTCCTGAATGGTCTGAGGATTTCGAGGAATGGAATAGAGAGATGTATATTAAATGTACCTATAATGGGATTCCATTATCCGAAACAGAATTTCCGAAAAATTGGTTAACAGATGGTATTCAAATAAAAATCTTATTTCCTTTCTGTCTGAAACCTTGGCACAAATCGAAACTACGATCCTCTCAGAAAGATCTAATGACAAAAGAAGAAGAAAACGATTTATTTTGTTTTTTAACAATTTGGGGGATGGAAGCTGAACTCCCTTTTAGTTTTCCCCGACAACGACCGTCCTTCTTTAAACCCATTTTTGAGCAACTTGAAAACCAAATTGGAAAATTTAAAAGGAAGTGTTTTCGAGTTTTAATAGTTTTCAAAAGAAAAACAAAATTACTTCGCAAAGTGTCAAAAGAAACAAAAAAATCGATTATCAAAAGTGTTATTTTGATAAAAAAAAAAATAAAAGAACTCTCAAAAGTAAATCCAATTCTATTATTTCGATTAAGAGAAGTAGAAGTATATCAATCCAGTGAAATTAAAGACGAAAAGGATTCCATAATTAACAATCAGATCATTCACGAATCATTTAGTCAAATTGCATCTCCGAGTTGGACAAATTCTTCATTGACAGAAAAGAAAATGAAGAATCTGACTGATCGAACAAGTACACTTCGAAATCAAATCGAAAGAATCACAAAAGAGAAAAAAAAAGTCACTTCAATAATGAATAATCTTAGTCCTGACAAAACAAGTTATAGTACTAAAAAATTCAAAAAATGGCAAATATTCAAAAGAAGAAATGTTCGATTAATCTGGAAATTACCCCCTTTTTTGAACTTTTTCATTGAACAAATATACACAGATCTATTTTTATCTATCATTAATGTTTCCAGAACGAATACTGAATCTTTTCTTGAATCAACAAAAAAAATGATTGATAAATCCATTTACAATAATGACAGAAAACAAGGAGGAATTAATAAAACAAAGAAAAATCCAATTCTGTTTATTTCGACTATAAAAAAGTCACTTGATAATATTAGTAAACGAAATTCACATTTTTTTTATGACTTATCTTACGTGTCACAAGCATATGTATTTTACATATTTTCACAACTCCCAGTTAGTAACTGGTATAAATTAAGATCTATTCTTCAATATCAAGGAGTCCCTTTTTTTCTTAAGCCTGAAATAAAGGATTCTTTTGAAACACAAGGAATGGTTCATTCGAAATTGGTGGATAAGAAACTTCCGAGTTATGAAAGAAATCAATGGAAAAACTGGTTAGGAGGACATTCCCAATACTATTTATCTCAGATCAGATGGTCCAGATTAATACCAGAAAAATGGCGAAATGCAGTTCATCAGCGTCGTATAGCTAAAAAGGAAAATGTAAGTAAACGGTATTTATATGAAAATAACCAATTAATTAATTCCAAAAAACAAAAAGAATTTGAAGTAGATTCATTATTTAATGAAAAAGATAATTTTCAAAAATACTATAGATATGATCTTTTATCAACTAAATTTCTTAATTATGAAAATAAAAGGGAATGTTTTTGTTATGGATCTCCGTTTCAAGGAACTAAGAACCAAAAGATTTCTTATAATACACCTAAAGAAACCTTCTTTGAAATGCTGAGGAACATCCCTATTAATAATTATCTAGGAAAGGTCAATATTCTATATATGGAAAAAACAGTCGACAGAAAATATTTTGATTGGAAAATTCTCAATTATTATCTTAGAAAAAAAGTCGATATTAAGGCTTGGATGCCGATCGATACAAATAGGAATCAAAATACTCAAATTCGTACTAATAATTCTCAAATAATTCATAAAAAAGATCTTTTTTATCTTATGATTTCAGAAATCAATTCACCAAACTCCCCGAAAGGATTTTTTGATTGGATGGGAATGAATGAAAAAATGCTAAAGTGTCCCATATTGAATCTGGAACTTTGGTTCTTCCCAGAATTTGTGTCACTTTATAATGCATATAAAATGAAACCGTGGTTTATACCAAGCAAACTACTTCTAAATTTGAATAAAAATGAAAATAGTAGTGAAAATAAAAAAATCAACGAAAAGGGAAGTTCTTTAATAGCATCGAATAAAAAGCATCGAAATCAAGAAGAAAAAGAACCTACAAGCCAAGGAGATCTTGGATCCGTTCTCTCACAACAAAAAGATATTGACGAAACTAATGCAAGATCAGACATGAAAAAGGGGAAAAAGAAAAAACAATACAAAAGCAAGACGGAAGCAGAACTCGATTTATTCCTGAAACGCTATTTGCTTTTTCAATTGAGATGGGACGATACTTTGAATCAAAGAATGGTCATTAATAATATCAAGGTATATTGTCTCCTGCTTAGACTGATAGATCCGAGAAAAATTACTATATCCTTGATTCAAAAGAAAGAAATGAGTTTGGATATAATGCTGATTCAGAAGAATTTAACTCTTACAGAATTGATGAAAAAGGGAGTATTGATTATAGAACCCATTCGTGCGCCTGGAAAAAAAGATGGACAATTTATTATGTATCAAACCATAGGTATTTCGTTGATTCATAAGAATAAGCACCAAACTAATCAAAAATACCAAGAGCAAGGATATGTTTCTAAAGAAAACTTTGATGAAACTATTTTACCACATCAAAGAATAATCGGAAATAGAGACAAAAATCATTTTTATTTGCTTGTTCCTGAAACTATTTTATCGTTTAGACGTCGTAGAAAATTGCGAATTCTAATTTATTTCATTTCAAAGACTAGGAATGATGTAGATAGAAGTCCAGTATTTTGCAACGAAAAGAGCGTAAAAAACATCAGCCAAGTTTCACAAGATAATAACCATCTTGATAGAGAGAAAAATCAATTACTGAAATTTAAGCTCTTTCTTTGGCCTAATTATCGATTAGAAGATTTAGCTTGTATGAATCGTTATTGGATTGATACCAATAATGGCAGTCGTTTCAGTATGTTAAGGATACAGATGTATCCATGATTGAAAATTCATGGATAATACACTTTTTTCTAGATATCCTATACCCTATATTATATATAGGGTATATGAAAGCAAACAAATACACGGATCAGCCGTCTCCCATTTTATCCTAGGATAAAATATGAAATGAATAATGTATCAATTAGTTCTCAAAATGAATAAACAGAACATTCTTCATTTTAGGTCTGAATTTTTCGATGGGAAAATGTATCAATTCTTTTCTATTCCTATCTAATCAATCCAATTTCAAATTGGATTGATTGATTTAAATTCAGAAAATTAGGAGTTTATAAAGAAATTCGGATTAGATTATTGTATATACCACATGCAAATTAATGACATTATTATTACTGATCGGTAAAATCCATATCTGTAAAAAGGAAAGGCGGAATTTTTTTTTATGATCCAAAATTCATTCATTTCGATTATTTCTCAAAAAGAAAACAAAGAAAACAGAGGGTCTGTTGAATTTCAAGTATTCAGTTTCACCACTAAGATAAACAAACTCACTTCACATTTGGAATTGCACAAAAAAGACTCTTCATCTCAGAGAAGTTTGCGAAAAATTTTGGGAAAACGTCAACGACTGCTAGTCTATTTGTCAAAAAAAAATGGAGGACGCTATAAAGAATTAATTGGTGAGTTGGATATTCGAGATAGAAAAACTCCTTAATCTAAAGCGTAATAGCATTTGAGCTTAGTCGGTTAATTTTTGATGAACTTCTTTTTAATTTCAGCAATGCATGGAAGAATGACTCGGGAAAAACCTTATGATTGCACCAACTACAAGAAAGGACCTCATGATAGTCAATATGGGCCCTCACCACCCATCAATGCATGGTGTTCTTCGACTGATCGTTACTCTCGATGGTGAAGATGTTATTGACTGTGAACCAATATTGGGTTATTTACATAGAGGGATGGAGAAAATTGCAGAAAATCGAACAATTATACAATATTTGCCTTATGTAACACGTTGGGATTATTTAGCTACTATGTTCACAGAAGCAATAACCATAAATGGACCCGAACAGCTGGGCAACATTCAAGTACCCAAAAGGGCTAGCTATATCAGAGCTATTATGTTGGAGTTGAGTCGTATTGCT